TTCATTCTCAAATCTGTATTGATAGTCACATTTTAAGTAGTAGTGACTATTATAGTGCCAGTTACATTTATAATTTAATTTCTAGTGAAAGTGGAAATAGTAGTGAAAGCGAGAGTTCCAATATACAAAGTAGCACGAATGGTAGTGATTTAACTATAAGCGAAAGTTCTGATGATCTCGATGTAACTCAAAAATACAGGCATTTATGGGTTCAATGCGAAAATTGTTATGGATTAAATTATAAGAAATTTCTTAAGTCAAAAATGTATATTTGTGAACAATGTGGATTTCATTTGAAAATGAGTAGCTCAGATAGAATCGAACTTTCGGTTGATCCAGGTACTTGGGATCCGATGGATGACGACATGGTCTCTATAGATCCCATTGAATTTAATTCAGAAGAGGAACCTTATAAAAATCGTATTGATTCTTATCAAACAAAGACAGGATTAACGGAGGCTGTTCAAACAGGTACAGGGCAACTAAACGGGATTCCCATCGCAATTGGGGTTATGGATTTTCAGTTTATGGGGGGTAGTATGGGATCCGTAGTAGGCGAGAAAATCACCCGTTTGATCGAGTATGCTGCCAATAAAATTTTACCTCTTCTTCTGGTGTGTGCTTCCGGGGGAGCACGCATGCAAGAAGGAAGCTTGAGCTTGATGCAAATGGCTAAAATCTCTTCTGCTTTATATGATTATCAATTAAATAAAAAGTTATTCTATGTATCAATTCTTACATCTCCTACTACTGGTGGAGTGACAGCTAGTTTTGGTATGTTGGGGGATATCATTATTGCTGAACCTAATGCCTATATTGCATTTGCGGGTAAACGAGTAATTGAACAAACATTGAATAAGACAGTACCTGAAGGTTCCCAAGCCGCTGAATATTTATTCCATAAGGGCTTATTCGATCCAATCGTACCACGTAATCCTTTAAAAGGTGTTCTGAGCGAGTTATTTCAGTTCCACGCCTTTTTTCCTTTGAATCAAAATTAACTTCAGTAGAGTTCTTAAGTGAAATTTTTTTTTGTGGCGAACAATTAGTTAGTTAGTTTATCCGAATCAAAATAAAACAAAATCCGAAGAATGGATTTTTCTTTGGTGACATAAGATTTCATTGTACAAATAAGCATGCGGATAATTCTTTTTTTTTTACGGATATGACGGATTAGTAATCAGTAAACCTCTCTCAACAAAACAACATAAAAAAAGCATTCTTCCTTAGAATTCATTGGGGGGCAGGGCAAATAAAAGAATTTCTTGTTCCCCTCTTACGTATGTATATATCATTCAAATGGAGAAAATAGAAAATCTTGCATCTTTCTATATCTCCTAATAAGGACCATTTTCCTAGGAATCCCTGCTGTTGGATCGGATTATAATGAATCCTTCGGGAATTTGTAAGAAATTCTTTAGCTAAGAACAACAGAAGAAGAAAAATAAGTAATAATAATAACGAAAATGGGTTATCATACATATATTTCATGTATAAAGATGAATAGGTCCGTTTATTTAGTTCTACATTCCTTGCGCTTAGTATATATACTCATTTAGTATACTTAGTATACTTATATACAATTCTATAAGTCTACTTAATATACATTTATATACGAATTAGAATATGATAATAATTAGAATATGAATTCAAATTATTATAGGATATCTTTATACCAATAACAGGTACAAATATTAAATCGAGGTACCCTTTCTATGACAATTCTCAACAGCTTTCCCTCTATTTTTGTGCCTTTAGTGGGCCTAGTATTTCCGGCAATGGCAATGGCTTCTTTATTTCTTTATCTTGAAAAAAATAAGATTCTTTAAATCCGATCGGATCAAGGTCAACTCTCATCTAGTTTTTTTTTTCAAGACTTAGCGATGATGGATATCCATTTAGTAGAATAGTGTATAAGACTAAGAGGTGGCTTTCTCCGAGCATAAACGAAAGAGCTCTTATGCGTGTGTAAACATGATATATAAGTAAATTAATTCTATCTATTTTCATCTATCTATTTTCAACAATAGGCTGCGATCCGAACTCATGTCTGCAATGAAAGTCAATGTATCTATATGTATGTATCGATCTATAGGGACTCATATGAAGGGGATGCTCTGATTTTATTAGATCTAAGCAATTCGATGACTTACTGCTAAGAGTTCATATCAAAATAGTACTAGTTGATGAGAGTTACTTCGGAAACACAAAAAGTAAACTAAAATCGATTTTCTTTTGGTTATTTCCCCAATTCCAATAAAATGCAACTGGAGCTAGTATGTATGAGTTGGCGATCAGAATATATATGGATAGAGTTTATAGCAGGCTCTCGCAAAACAAGCAATTTCTGCTGGGCCCTTATCCTTTTTTTAGGTTCATTAGGATTCTTAGTGGTTGGAATTTCTAGTTATCTTGATAGGAATTTGCTATCTTTATTTCCGTCTCAGCAAATAAATTTTTTTCCACAAGGGATCGTGATGTCTTTCTACGGGATCGCGGGTCTCTTTATTAGTTCCTATTTGTGGTGCACAATTACATGGAATGTAGGTAGCGGTTATGATCGATTTGATACAAAAGAAGGAATAGTGTGTATTTTTCGTTGGGGATTTCCTGGAAAAAATCGCCGCATCTTTCTCCGATTCCTTATGAAAGATATTCAGTCCATCAGAATAGAAGTTAAAGAGGGTATTTATGCTCGTCGTGTCCTTTATATAGAAAGCAGAGACTTGGGGGCCATTCCCTTGAATCGTACTGATGAGAATTTGACCCCACGAGAAATTGAGCAAAAGGCTGCGGAATTGGCCTATTTCTTGCGTGTACCAATTGAAGGGTTTTGAAAAATGAACTGAAGAAGAAACGCTTTCTCAGCAGGCGGAAACCCCCAAGAATCCTTTTTTTTTTTTCATTTTTTCAAAATATTCGAGAGTTTCATTTTTAATAGAAAAAAAAAAGTTCTTTCATTTCGAAATGCGAATAATATTCATTATTTGAATTTGAATCTTTCGGGCATTCGTCGAAAGGGGGAATCACTTTGACTATTTGATCAATTGGGATATCTAGAAACAATATTGTTTTTTATTATTTCTTGATTCAAATTCAAATTCGAATGAAGAATTCGAAGTGGATTCTTCTTCGATTTCTGTAGTTTTTCTACACTAGGTTCAAGGACTAACCGCCGAATCACAACTAAAAAAAAGAGACTCGATTTATAGGCGCAATACCTTGTAATAGAACTCATGCTTGATAGAAATATTAGATCGCATAGAATCAACGAATGAGGTGGGTTCATTAACAATTCACAGATGAAAAAATGACAAAAAAGAGCGCATCCATTCCCCTTAGATATCTTTTATCTATAGTATTTGTAGTATTTTTGCCCTGGTGGATCCCTCTCTCATTTAATAAAAGTCTGGAATCCTGGGTTACTAATTGGTGGAATACTAGTCAACCCGAAACCTTTTTGAACGATATTCAGGAAAAGGCTATTCTAGAAAAATTCATAGAATTAGAGGAATTATTCCTCTTGGACGAAATGATAAAGGAATTTCCGGAAAGACATCTAGAAAAGCTTCGTATAGGGCTCCAGAAAGAAAGAGTCCAATTAATCAAGATGCACGATGAGGATCATATCCATACGATTTTTCACTTCTCGACAAATACAATCTACTTTGTTATTCTAAGTGGTTATTCGATTCTGTGTAATGAAGAACTTTTTATTCTTAACTCTTGGGTTCAAGAATTCCTATATAATTTAAGCGACACAATAAAAGCCTTTTCGATTCTTTTCGTAACTGATTTATGTATCGGATTCCATTCGCCCCGCGGTTGGGAACTACTGATTGGCTATGCCTACAACGATTTTGGATTTGCTCATAATGATATTATTCTATCTGTTCTTGTTTCCACTTTTCCAGTCATTCTAGATACGTTTTTTAAATATTGGCTTTTTTCTTATTTAAATCGTGTATCTCCGTCACTTGTAGTGATTTATCATTCAATGACTGAGTGAAAAGCGATTCCATGATCCAATTCGAATATTTCTGATTTTGTACATAAGCAAAGCATTCAAAGCCGTACTTACCTGACTTTTTCTACCCATCCAGAGGATCCCTCTCAGATTCCAGGAATCCTAGATTCCAGTAAAATTATTTCAGTAAATAGCAGAATCGCGGATAGGGAACTATATTAGTGACCTACCTAATTTTATTGTAGAAATTTTCGGGATCAACGATTGGACCATGCAAATTAGAAATACCTTTTCTTCGTTAAAGGGAGAGATTACTCGATTCATTTCCGTATCCCTCATGATATATATAATAACTCGGGCATCGATTTCAAATGCATATCCCGTTTTTGCGCAGCAGGGTTTTGAAAATCCACGAGAGGCAACTGGTCGTATTGTATGCGCCAATTGTCATTTAGCTAATAAGCCCGTCGATATTGAGGTTCCACAGGCGGTACTCCCTGATACTGTATTTGAAGCAGTTGTTAGAATTCCGCATGATATGCAACTGAAACAAGTTCTTGCTAATGGTAAAAAGGGGTCTTTGAATGTGGGGGCCGTTCTTATTTTACCAGAGGGGTTTGAATTAGCCCCCTCCGACCGCATTTCGCCTGAGATGAAAGAAAAGATAGGCAAGCTGTCTTTTCAGACCTACCGACCCACTAAAAAAAATATTCTTGTGATAGGGCCAGTTCCTGGTCAGAAATATAGTGAAATCACTTTTCCTATTCTTTCCCCGAACCCTGCGACCAATAAGGATGCTCACTTCTTAAAATATCCAATATACGTAGGTGGGAACAGGGGGAGGGGTCAGATTTATCCCGACGGGAACAAAAGTAACAATACTGTTTATAATGCCACAGCTTCGGGTATAGTAAGCAAAATCATACGAAAAGAAAAAGGGGGATACGAAATAACCATAACGGATGCATCGAATGGGCGTGAAGTGGTTGATATTATCCCTCCAGGACCAGAACTTCATGTTTCAGAGGGCCAA